ACATTTCAATTTGAATTAGGGATTCCGTGTACAGGGTTCTTAACTGCATATGCATCTGATCATTTATGTATTACCATTTTAGATTACAATAAAAGAAGGAAGGAGATTTTTCAATGCGAGATCTAAAAACATATCTTTCCGTGGCACCGGTATTAAGTACTCTATGGTTCGGGTCTTTAGCAGGTCTATTGATAGAGATTAATCGTTTTTTCCCAGATGCATTGACATTCCCCTTTTTTTGATTCTAGTTATTGATACGGTACCAAATAACGGAGATTCGAGATACAATTAAATATTTGTGACTAATCCTTTGCCCCCTTTTTCTCTTTTTTCCTTTTAGAATAAGAGGGAGGAAAGAGAAAAAAAGAAAAGGTGTATTCAACAGCTTCGAGACTTGGGTTCAAGTTTTAATTAAATAAATTATTCAATTCAAAAATTAACTAGGGATGGAGGTAGAATAAACAGGGTGGGGTCTAGATCTAGGACAAGACTCTTATACAAGGTACTTAAATGTAAATGAAATACTGTGATTTGAATTTGAAATAAAGTTTAGAAATTTTTTTAGTATATTGATTGCAGCGAAAGTTTTCATAATTGGATTTCAAGTTAATAACTTCTATTTATCCTTCCTTCCTTCTTCTTCGTTTCGGATCGAAAATAGAAGAGTTGAGTAAATCAAAAATCCAAAGGGGGTTCATGGCCAAGGGAAAAGATGTCCGAATAACGGTTATTTTGGAATGTACCGGTTGTGTTCGAAACGGTGTTAATAAGGTATCAAAGGTATCAACGGGTATTTCCAGATATATTACTGAAAAGAATCGTCATAACACGCCTAATCGATTGGAATTGAGAAAATTCTGTCCATTTTGTTACAAACATATGATTCATGGGGAGATAAAGAAATAGATCGAATCGAGCACTTGTATGTAACCCTTCCAAGGAAGGGTAAAAATGACATTTCTATATAGAACATAGTTAAATATTATATATATAACATAATTAAATATAAACAAACCAAATCCTATTTCTTCTAATTCATTTTAGATCCGACCGAAATAGGATTTTCGGGATAAGGAATAAACTAAACAAACCATGGATAAATCCAAGCGGCCTTTTCTTAAATCCAAGCGATCTTTTCGTAGGCGTTTGCCCCCGATTCAATCGGGGGATCGAATTGATTATAGAAACATGAGTTTAATTAGTCGATTTATTAGCGAACAAGGAAAAATATTATCTAGACGGGTGAATAGATTGACCTTGAAACAACAACGATTAATTACTATTGCTATAAAACAAGCTCGTATTTTATCTTTGTTACCCTTTCTTAATAATGAGAAACAGTTTGAAAGAACCGAGTCGACCACCAGAACTGCGGGTCTTCGAGCCAGAAATAAATAGGCTTACTCTTTCTTCACTTGACTAAAAAAAAGTAAAATCCGAACTCAAACGCAGATTGATGTTTTGTTCGAAAAATATGAAAAATATGGATTGAATTATCGTGTCGTAAGAAAAAAAAAAGAATCGGGCAAGAATAAAGATTTTTTTTGAGTGTGTTCATTCAGTTTTACTATTTTTTTCTCATATTTATTTTGACTTTACCCTCCCGGAGTTCATTCTCCGGGGAACTCCGTTTAAATTATTCCGGTGGATTCTTTCCAATCTACTTCTTTTATGATCTCATTGGAAATCATATAAAGACAATTTTTATTTGATATAGCTATTTGTGCAAGTATTTTACGATTAAGAAGCACCTGTTTCTTATATAGGTCGTGTATTAATCTACTATAACTATAGGATACCCCTATTTCACGAATTACTGCGTTTATTCGAGTGATCCACAAACGGCGAAAATTTATCTTTTGCTTATCCCTATCCCGATGCGACGAAACCAAAGCTCTTATTTTCTGTTGAGTAATTGTTCTAGTAAGTCTTGAATGAGCCCCTCGAAAGCTTGATGCAAATAAACGAATTTTTGTTCTACGTCTCCGAGCTATATTTCCCCGTCTAATTCTGGTCATTGAATAAATGAAACTTTGACGAATAACTAATAGATTTCCTTTCTTTCAGTTATTCTTTTTCCCTTTCCTAGTCTATTAATAACAAAGCTTTTTTCCAATGTATAAACTAAAAATTCCAATGACTTTGGCTACTATAACCTTCCCGACCGCTATTTTTCTTTTTTCTAGACATTTCACTTCGAAATAAGAAATTTCATTTTACTAGGTATCAAAATATAATAAATAAAAAATATAAATGGATAAAGAAATAGTGGCTTCCTTCGTTTATATGGTTACTTCTTAAACGGTGAGGTTTTCTCTATACACCGGAGCCTTTACTTCATTTAATCAATGTTATTGGTAACTTGTATAGTTCACATTCTTTGGCTCTACCCATGAATTATCCAGTAATAGGTCTTTCACGATTAGATCTACTTACACAGTAACGGTATTTAATTATGAAAGTTGGCTGGGTAGCTAACCCTGTTAGTCCGTTCTTGCAAGAGGGGCCTAAGTTTTATGTTTTTATTTTTAAGTAGGATTTTCTCCGCTTAATGGATAACCATTTGCTACCAATGGAGAATTGCTTCTCATCTTAAATTGAGGTGATTGGATTTGCACCAATGGAAACCATAAATTTCATACACAATAGAATGGATAGATTCTTTTTTTTATACTGTTTTTATACTGAATTGAACGGACTTCTTTTTCTATTCTATCCTATTCCCCGGTACTGATCATTGATACTAAAAAAGGTTTTCTTTATCCCAGCTCATGATCTGAACGAGTCGCACATACACCCTAGTACATGTTCCTCGACGCTGAGGGCATCCCCGAAGCGCGGGGGATTTTGTGACATTTCTGATTGGCTGTCTTGTATTTCTAATAAGTTGTTTAATAGTTGGCATGTTGAATCATATCATATAAATAATGGGCTGGTTTAGATCGATCCTAACCTGATGATTTTTAATTACTTCTATTTAATTTTCTAGTAAATTCAGCAAAAATATAAAACAGGAAATCGAGAATTTGCGCGAAAAAAATACGGGCTTTTCACTCAACCACCGCTACAACATCAACAATTCCATAAGCTTGGGCTTCTGTTGCTGACATAAAAACATCTCTTTCCATGTCTTCCGAGACAACCCATAAGGGTTTGTCCGTTCTTTGTACATAAACCCTTGTGAGGGTTTCACGCAGTTTTAGCAGCTCTTCCGCTTCCAGGATAAATTCTCCCGTTTGTGCCTCATAAAAAGAACTAGCAGGTTGATGAATCATTACCCTGATGGTATAACAAAAGAGGGGTTCCTCTATTTTGCATGATGAATAGAAAAGAAAGATAAAGAATAAAAATAAAAAAAGACAGAATTGAACAACCACAACCGTACGGGCATCTTTTATGCATTGCATACGGCTCTATAATAAAATTGACCTTTACCTTCCATCAAAGAAAAAAATAGGATCTATCAGACCCAGATCGGTAAATGATCAAATTACCACCCTTCCTTTCGTAGGAGTTCAAAAATACTATGATGGTTCCGTTGCTTTATATATATTTATTATTAAGATTATTTGGTTTGTCTGTGTTTCAGCAATCCCAAAGTTGCTTTTTGTAAAATTAAGGAAAAAAATAATCTTTTTTTTATTTTCGAACTCTTTCAGAATACAACTAAGCCCCCGGTGTGAAAATAAAAAAGTTTGTGACGCTGAACTGGAATCTCCAATATAAAAAACAGGAAATACCTTTTATCTCATACTACTCTCTCGATACATAATCAAATGTTTTGAAAAAACAATAAAAATTTTTTTATTTTGATATCGAATTCAAAGTGCCATGCTATTATTACTTAATATTCATATGGCGAAGGCATAGTCTTATTTTTTTCTCTCAAATAAAAACCTCATTGGCGCCGAGCGTGAGGGAATGCTAGACGTTTGGTAATTTCTCCTCCGGCCAAGATAAAAGATCCCATTGAAGCGGCTAATCCCATGCATATTGTCTGTACATCTGGTCGCACAAATTGCATTGTATCATAAATAGCCACTCCAGGGATAACCCATCCGCCGGGAGAGTTTATAAACAAATAGAGATCTTTGGTATCATTCTCTATACTGAGATATACCATAAGACCAATAAGTTGGTTCGAGATCTCGCTATCAACCTCTTGTCCTAAAAAAAGTAATCTTTCTCGATAAAGTCGGTTGATTAGGGTAAAATTATATCCCTTACGAACCGTACAGGCGCCTTTTGGTGCATACGGTTCAACAAAAAATTGCAAAAAAAAAAGAATCAATGTGCAGATTCCAATCCTCTTTCTTTTTTTATATTCGTAGAAGGCTCTTTCTGACTTCTAACGAAAGGACTTTTCTTCGATTTTTAAAAAAAGACAGGTTTTTGCTCCTTTTCGTATAATATTCTTGTATTCTTGTAATAGAAAAATAATAGAAAAGAAAAAAAAAAAAAAGAAGTCACTAAACTTATCGAATTAACTTCTTATTGATATATTGTTTCATCGAGATCTAATCCAAATCACAATGTCGTTTTCTTGTTCCTGAATGGGCCCTGTTAATCTTTTTAGGTTTATGCTCTACTCCGGGTAAGGATACGCCCGATTTTTATTTGTACATATAGGACAAATGATTCCATTACCACTTCTTTTTGTTATGACTTCCCCCCCTTTTTCAATTTTTATGCCTTCCGCCAAAAATTGTATGTATTCATGCATATTAATATTACTCGATTGATTAAGAGTTTGAGATGGCTTCTCTTTACAAAAAGAAATCGTTTATGATACAAATAGTAATCATAGATCTATTTCCAATTGGGCTTTTTCTAAACGGAGCCTGGATACTTAAGTTTTTTAGTTCCACTAAGCTAACCATAAATTTTTCTAATTATAATAGTAATCTGAATTCCCCCAAAAATGTATCTAATTGCACTTCACGCTCCAAATTTTTGATGATTCAATTAATCTTTCTTGGGCGAAACAGAGGATATCTCGA